CCTTGACTTCTCTATTATATTGCTCGATACGTTCACGGATAATATTACTAATTTCGTCGACTTTAATTGTTGCCATGAGTATTTCTTAATTTGTTTTTTTCTTCCAAAAAAAAATAATGTGCCTACAGGAAAAGGACTAATCAGTTATTTCTTTCATCGCCCCAAATATGCCAATATTGGCACTAATGGTACGTAAATGTAACTCCTTGTTCAAACAACTATTCAGAGTTCCGAGCGCTCCTTGTAAAGCTTGTTGGAAAACCCGTTGTCGGACTTGATTAATTGCTCTTTGTTGTTCAAAACGAATAGTTTCATTTTTGTAATTTTCGAATTGGTCCAAAGTCTTAGAAGTTGAATTAATCAAATTTAATTTTTCTCGTTCTATCTCAGAATATCCGTTCACTCGAAACTGATCTGCTTCTATTTCGACTTTCCGTAAACGGGCCCGGGCTTTTTCCAGTCGTTCAACGGCCCCGCCCTGCAGTTCTTCTGAATTTCGAATACTATTCAAGATCCTCAGTTTTCGATTATCTAATAAATCCCTTAATGAAAGTAGATTATTTTTCCATTCATCTCAAAACTTCCATGATCCCTTCCCGAACCAAACATGAATTTTTCGATTCATTTGGCTCTCACACTCAATTACGTCAACTACTTATGTATGGGGAGATTCCCATATCTTTTTTAATGTAATGAGCCTATCCTCTCTCTCTTCTCTATTCATATTCAAAAAAGAATCTTGTGGGCGATCCCTAACCCAGGACCGGAATTTTGGAGGACTCTTCTGACCAAATCAAAATAGATAATTGTCAGCAAAGTTGTTTCTTTTTTTCTTCAAATCCAAAGAATTCTTCTTACTTTATACATAGGCCATCGATTCAGCACAAAAAGGGATTGTTTGAAATACCAACTTTTCCAATATTTTCCAAGCAAATTTCCAATACCGCTATAAAGGCTCAAATCTTTTTATCAACATGAGTGTTTTATATCGAAAAAAAAAAATTCCAATTTTTATTATTAACTATTCATTTTGAAAAAATTTCTATTCTATAGTAAAACATAGTAGTCGAAAGAGTACGGTGCTTTGTCTGGACTTCAAACTTTAGCTTTAACCATGTTAATGGTCCCACATTGTTGGTTTGTTTCATAGAGAATCAAAATAGATTTACCAACAAATCACGAAATGCTATGGTTCTTAAATATGATTTTAAATTGATTCAGAAGTAATTCGCGGAATCATGCACCCCTTTCCCGTGGGTCCTTAATTATAACGAAAAAAAGTGCAGCTGGTTGGGTCCAGCCTATTCTTGAAATAAACAACTCGCACACACTCCCTTTCCAAAAAAGATCAATACACCAATCACCACACTTAGATTTATTGGATTTGTTGCTAAAATATCGGTATTAAACCCGAAACTCCCGGCGAATGGCCAGTGAACCAAAGAAACAAAAGAATCGGTTACATTTTTCATATGATCTCCTCTTTTAGATAGACTAAAAAAAAAAAAAAAAGAAGTCAATTTCCTTTCCTATTTCTAGGATTAAACAAAAGGATTCGCAAATAAAAGCGCTAATGCTACAACCAGTCCATAAATTGTTAAAGCTTCCATAAAAGCCAGACTAAGCAATAAAGTACCTCGTATTTTTCCCTCCGCCTCGGGTTGTCTCGCAATCCCCTCGACTGCTTGGCCCGCAGCAGTACCTTGACCAACTCCAGGTCCAATAGAAGCAAGCCCAACAGCCAATCCAGCGGCAATAACGGAAGCGGCAGAAATCAGTGGATTCATGATAAGTTCCTCGCACTAAAATAAAGAAAAACTAAAGAAATCGTTAATGATACAACCGTCCAATTCCAATGAATTATGGCTTAATTATTCCGTCACTCAAAACTATTTCGATATCTCTTTTTTAGTTCCGATCCACGAGCGCAACACAGGATTTTTGTGAATCCATACGACTTTTACTTTTATTCTTTCATTTCCTTTTTCGGGACCCGTTTTTGAATTATTCGTTCGTTTTCTTTATTTGATCTCTTTATTTTTATTGATTCAATTCCCAGTCAAAGCAAAGACGAAATAGAACAATTTCTATTGGAATTCTTATCGAAATTCACAACAGTCACAAGAGTGGGGTGGATTCGATATATCTTTAGTTCATATATAACTAGCAATATCTAATATCCCATATACATGTCTTTCTTCCATAACGTAAACCAACTATTCATATCTTCGATTCAAAGTATTATTCGTCTCTTAAAGTCAATCGTATTCTAGAACCCCTTTTCAAGAAATCCACTTTTCAAGAAATCCACAAGAGTTGGCATTTGATTCCATATACTTAATACTTAAATACGTCCCCCTCGCCAAATCATCCCTTTTTTATGATTCTCTTTTTTTTTTTCAATCGTTGAATTAAAGAATTGACTAAAATCAACTAAAAGGGGAATCCTTTTAGAAAGCGTCGTTCTTTTCTTTTTTTTAATCACTTACCTGTTATTGTTATACTATAAGAATTTTTTTTTTCATTTCTATTTGCTATTAGAATTGAATGAAAAAAAAATGAACAAAACAATATAAAGAGAATATTAGTTGGCGGGGGGTATGATAGAATCAGGCCAAAGAGGAATTTTCGAAAAAGATCCTTTCGATCTCTTTCCTAAAATTCCTCAATATCGTAATTTTTGTTTATACGACTCTTGGTCGTATATTCTGTATTTGGCGATTTATGTTTGTATATGTATGTTTCCTAAGTCCATTATCTTGAGTTACGCATAGATTGCCTTGTTCTAAGCTACAAAAAAAAAAAAAGACAATTTCGAAAACGAGTCAATGATGTCCCTCCATAGATTCGCCTATATAAGCCGCAGCTAAAGTTGCAAAAATAAGAGCTTGAATACCGCTTGTAAATAATCCAAGGAACATGACAGGTATAGGAACTACTAAAGGGACTAAAGAAACAAGAACAACAACTACTAATTCATCGGCTAATATATTCCCGAAAAGTCGAAAACTAAGTGATAAGGGTTTTGTGAAATCTTCTAAAATGTTAATTGGTAAAAGAATTGGAGTTGGTTGAATGTATTTACTGAAATAACCCAATCCCTTTTTGGAAAGACCCGCATAGAAGTATGCTATTGATGTGAGCAAAGCTAAAGCAACGGTAGTATTTATATCATTCGTGGGTGCGGCTAACTCCCCATGAGGTAACTCTATGATTTTCCAAGGTAAAAGAGCACCTGACCAATTCGAAACAAAAATAAAAAGAAACATAGTTCCAATAAAGGGAACCCATGGGCCATATTCTTCGCCAATTTGAGTTTTGCTCACGTCTCGAATGAATTCAAGGACATATTCGAAGAAATTTTGACCGGCAGTCGGAACGGTTTGTGGATTCCGAACGGCTATAAAGGCTGAACCTAATAAGATAGCAATTACAACCCAAGAAGTAATAAGTACTTGGGCATGGACTTGGAACCCGCCTATTTGCCAATAGAAATGTTGGCCTACTTCCACACCGGATATATCGTATAATCCCTTTAGTGTGTTGATGGAGCATGATAGAACATTCATATTGCCCTCTGACCGAAATAGAAATTCAAAAGGAATTATTTTGATTCAACCATCTTCTTTTCGACTTGTCTACTTGAATTGTATATTTTGAATATCTGCTAATTACATAATATCCACCCGTTTTTGTTTCTTTTCTTTTGTGCGATTCAGGAATAGTACCCAAGCCATAAATCCATGGAGTTACCAAAACCATTTATTTGTCTTATTATTAATCAACGATTTCGTATATAGCTAGAGCGACCCTCACAAATTGCAAATACTAATTTGTTAAGAATTAATCGGATTGAAGCTATAGCGTCATCGTTTGCTGGAATGGAAATATCTGCGAGATCGGGGTCACAATTTGTATCGATTAAACAAATTGTTGGAATTCCCAAAGTGATACATTCTCGAAGAGCCCTATATTCTTCATGCTGATCAATGATGATTACAATATCAGGTACCCTCGTCATATATTTAATCCCACCCAGATACGTTTGCAGGCGTGATAATTGTCTTTTCAAAATAGCGGCATCCCTTTTGGGAAGACTGTCAAGTCTCCCCCTTTTTTGTTCCGTTCTCAAATCCCTGAACTTGTGAAGTCTCGTTTCTGTAGTGGACCAATTCGTTAACATACCACCAAGCCATTTTTTATTCACATAATGACACCGAGTCCTTAGTGCAGCTCGGGCGACTGAATCAGCAGCTTTCTTTTTAGTACCAACAATTAAGAATAATTTTCCCCTACTTGCTGCATCAAAAACTAAATCACAAGCTTCTGATAAAAAACGAGCAGTTCGAGTAAGATTTGTAATATGAATACCTTTGTGTTTTGCAGATATATAAGGTGCCATTCTAGGATTCCATTTCCGAGTACCATGACCAAAATGAATTCCTGCTTCCATCATCTCTTCCAAATGGATGTTCCAATATCTTCTTGCCATTTCTCCCCCACTTCCTCTTTTTTTTAAGAGACGAGGCGCCCTGAAATAAATAATTGTTCCGAGGGAACCTTCTCTTCTACCAGAGATTGCCCGTTGATACACGACCCAGGCCATTCATTACTTCCTATTCATTATTCTCCCTTTTTTCTTACCATTAAGAAATAAAACGATCACAAATAGTTAACTCCTAGGACTCATTAAACCCTCTAAGTAATTACTCTGATGTATCATGGAAAGTCGTTGAAATGCAAGAGACAAATAATTGTCTGTGGTGTAAGAAAATATCTCTCATTTCCCCCCCGAATAAATTCCCTGTTTGTTTTTGGCTTTCCAAAAGAATGGTGTTATGCTGCCTTGAACAGTGCACTAATCCTTTGAATCCGGTACCAACGGGTATTATCCCCCCCAGAACAACGTTTTCCTTCAGTCCTTTCAACCAATCGATACGACCTCGGAGAGCAGCTTTTGCTAAAACGCGTGTGGTTTCTTGAAAACTTGCTTCGGATATAAAACTTTGAGTATTCAGAGATGCTTTCGTTATTCCCAATAAGATAGCTCGAAAACAGATCACTTCTTCCAAAGCGCGCCCCGTTCGTTCCGCTCGTAACAATCCAATCAGTTCGCCGGGTAAAAAAAGATTCGACATTCCATCTTCTGAAACTAAGACTTTTGATGTTATTTGACGTACAACAATTTCTATATGCCTATTATGGATCTGCACCCCCTGCGATCGATAAACCCTTTGGATCTTATTAACCAAAGAGATACGACTTTGCACTATAGTTAGCTCAGCACCAATCACGAATCCCCAAGGAATCCCAAGAATTCTTGTTATACGCCCGTTCCAACCCTCAACTCTCTTTTCTAGGTTCATTGATATTGAATCAAGCGAACGCGCTTCTAACACTTGTTCTACTTTGGGAAGACCCTGCGTTATATCACCGGATCTCGATTTTTCATATATAAATGTAACTAATGTATCCCCTTCGGAAAGGATTTCCCCATAATGCCCATGAACAGTTGCTCCAGGAGTAGCCAAATAAGGCTTAGCTGATCGTATTATTACAGAGTTAACTTTAACAATTAAAACTTGACCCGGTTTTAGGTGTGGCCCGTTTTTGGTTATACATACATTTTCACAAAGAAACTGCCCAAGACTAATTATCGGGGACATTTCCTCACAATAATTATAATTATGATGGAGAAAATACCAATTCAAATTAAATGGATTCAAAATGATCTTACTGTCTGTATCAGGATTATAAATTTCCCCCTTTTCATCCATTACCATTAAATAATAGTTAAGTGCTTGACAAGGCTGTTTTAATTTGTCAAGTTTCAAATATTTAGTTACCGAGCGATGATTATGAGTTATTAAATAGTAAAATGAATAAAAATTCGCAATTTGAAGGACGGTTCCTAAAGGTCCCAACGAATTCCTAATTGGAGTTAGAGAATCCTTTTGAATTGGAATTGATTGTTTTATCCCGTTGGGATATTTTACATCGTTCAATGGACCCATTCGAAAATAATTAGATGATGACAAAATTATCAAAGATTGGCACTCCTTATTTTTATTCAACAACGTACGAACAGTTCCTTGATTTTGTCTAAGTGATTGTTCAACCCCCGCCTTGCCAAAAACGGAATAAAACGGATTACTATTGGTGCGAACAGAGCCTTTATTAGAGATCAATCCTGAACCTGACGGATGATTCCTTTTTCTGATATATGAAATTGGGGATTTGACTAAGTTGATTCTTAAGAAATCACGCATCAGACCATTTGTACGTACTTCAACAAAGGAAGCACAAACCTCTTCGACAGAAGAACTTTTTTTGTCTTGGTCCCAATTCAACACTAAACACGTCCGAACTAATTGAATACTTGTATCAGGAATTCCTCGAGCAGCTTTGCCGTTCCCATAAAGGACATAATTGACAACTCTAAATTTCATATTATCCTTTTCCTGCAGGGGATCCTGGGGGAAGAGTGTTGCTAAATTTATACCGTCTGCTATTTCATATGTTACTACGGGTCGAACCAAAACAAAATACTTTTTTTTGGTAGGTGTGATCCGTTGAACATAGATCCATTTTTTCAATTTTTTTGATTCCTTAGTGGCTTCCTTAAGTTCTTTTTTTTCCCTGTCTGGCGGTATCAAGATACCACTGTGTCGGGATATCTTATCTATCTCTCCGGGAAAATGGATATCTCCCGAAAATATTTTTAGTTCAATCCCCCCCTTTTTTCTCTCCATTCGGACCAATCCGCCCGCTCGGCTTCTTATATTTAAAGCGATTCGTGTATCTACTCCAATGATACTATTATTCCGTACCATTAGGTAAGAAGATTCGGGAAAAATATGCACTTCCTCGGGAATGAAAAAAAGGCGATCTATTTCCATTTGGTATTTTGTCTTAATTTTTTTGAGTCCTCGATACTCAATCAAGTCCTCTTTTTTGACGATTGAATGCGCCCCCAGAGTCCCATATTTAGTAATTCCGGAACTCTTTCTTCTGTATCGAGGATCGTCGAAATAAGCAAGAATACTATTTCGACGGAAAATACCCCCTATGGGTATTTCAATCGAGATACCTGAATGGGGCATTAGCTCTTTCTCTTGTTCTTGAATCGAGTGGAATGGAATAAGAAATCGATTTCTTTGCCTTTTTGCCAAGAAATCTGAATTCGCGTAGAGAATTGCGGGATGTATGAGATTCCAATGACCAGTACCTATGATTCTATTAAATCCCGAATAATCAGACATCTCACGAATTCCTTTAGCAGAAAAAGAAGAACGAAATAATTTGTGTCTCGCTTGATCATTATTCACCGAGAGCGAGAGGCTAGAAATCTCTCTTCGTTCGACATAAAGAGAAAGAGAATGAATATTCATTTGATCTTGATCCCTGTAGAGTGAAAAAGCAACCACATTAGATCTGCATGAACCCCCCGATAATATCCATAAATGACTTGTTTTTGGCAAGAGGTGCACATTACTATATGTAAATTCGGTTACATGGTACACATCAGTACTCCAGTGCATTTCTCCCTCTGAATCAGAATAGATATGTTTTCGAACCCTCTCTTTAAAATTCAAAGTGTATGCTCCCGCCTGAATCTCAGCAATCACTTGTTCCGATTCGACATATTGATTATTTTGAACTAAAAGAAAACTTTTTGGTGGAATAGTCACATTATGCATAATATCTTGACTCTCAATAATTACATCCAAATCGATCGAACATAGAAAAGCAGGATGCCCGTGACGTGTGCGCGTGGGATGAACCAAATCCTCGTTGAATTTTATTTTCCCATTAGAAAGGGCTCGTACATGTTCTGCAGTGCCCCCTGTAAATACGCCACCGGTATGAAAAGTTCTTAATGTTAGTTGAGTCCCCGGTTCCCCAATAGATTGACCCGAAATAATACCTACGGCTTCCCCCAACTCAACCAGGTCACCATGGGTCGGACTCCGACCATAGCATAATCGACAGATCCAAGATGTACTCCTACAAGTAAAGGGGGTTCGAATAGATATTGCTTGTGTTCGAAAGGTTCTGAGTCGATTAACAAGTCCAACCCCAATATCTTGATTTCTAATGGCGATGCATCGTGGACCCATATATATATCGTCTGCTAATATACGACCAATTAATGTTTGGCTAAAAACCCTTTCCGACAGCATCCTTTTTTTTTTTTGAGGACTCACAGAAATTCCTCGGATGGTGCCACAATCTATTCTACGTACAACAATGTGTTGAACTACTTCAACAAGTCTGCGCGTAAGATATCCAGCATCTGATGTTCGTACAGCGGTATCCACAACCCCCTTGCGGGCTCCATAGCAAGAAATGATATATTCTGTTAAAGAAAGTCCTTCGCGTAAATTGCTTTGAATGGGTAAATCAATCATTTGACCCTGGGGATCAGACATTAATCCTCTCATACCCACCAATTGGTGTACTTGAGATGCATTTCCTCTAGCTCCCGAAAAAGACATTATATGGACTGGATTAAAGGGATCAGTCATCCTAAAATTAGGATTCATTTCTTGTCGCAAATATTCACTTGTAGCATACCATATCTCAATGGATTGACGTAGTTTTTCTATCGCGTGGACATTCCCATAATGATGGTGTTTTTCCAAAATAAGACTTTGTTGTTCAGCATCTTGGACTAGCCATCGCTTCGAAGGTATCGTTAAAAGATCATCAATGCCTAATGAAATAGATGTAGCAGTGGCTTGCTGGAAACCCAGGGTCTTTACTTGATCCAGGATGTGTGATGTATATGCCATTCCGAAGTGATCTATTAACCTGCTAATAAGTCGTTTAATAGCAGTTCCGTCTATCATTTTATTGTGAAAGACCAGACTCGCCCGTTCTGCCATAAGTACCTCCTGTTCCGCTGAGTAGGATTCGACAATGGATTTGAGTCAATGATTGGAAAACTTCCTTTTCTCGATCTTGATTCACGTAGAAAGGTCAGCAATGGTGGTCATACTTGAACCGGAAAGGCCCAAGGTGTTATAGAATTACTTAGTTTAGATACCATATGATTAGGTACCATATGAGCAGGCCCGACAAAACCCTTGTATAGCTTCTTCGATTTCTCGATAAAGAGAAATATGGCCAACGGTGGTTCGAATGTATATCGAAAGAATTTCTTTTTGTACACTTCGTACTATTAGATAATGTCCATAAATCTCATGATAGGTACCCAAAGATTCATAGTGAACTTCGATGGGAGCTTCTCTTGAAGCAATAACGCGTTGATCTAATCGCCACCGGAGCCACAAAGGACTATCTAAATTGATTCTTTTCTGCCGATAAGCCCCAATTGCATCATACGAATTACAAAAAAAGGGTTCTTTCGTATACTTATAGCGATTATCGTCAATTCTTTCAGCTTGAGAATTTCTTCGATTACATGGATGATATCTATTTGCACAAATACCTCGATGATTCCCGCTCGTTAATACATAGAGTCCAATAAGCATATCTTGAGTCGGTACGGAAATGGGATCTCCAATAGTAGGAGACAAGAGATTCATATTAGAAAACATAAGTAAACGAGCCTCTGCTTGAGCCTCTAAAGATAAAGGTACATGAACAGCCATTTGATCCCCATCAAAGTCTGCATTGAATCCCTTACAAACTAATGGATGTAAACAAATAGCGCGCCCTTCCACTAAAACGGGCTGAAATGCCTGTATGCCCAATCTATGCAGAGTAGGCGCTCTATTCAGCAATACTGGATGTCCTTGCATAACTTCCTGCAGTATTTCCCATACAATTGGCCCTTTTTCCCGAATTTGACTCTTAGCAACTCCTATGTTCGAAGCAAGATGTTGTCTAATTAGCCCACAAATTACAAAACTTTGGAAAAGCTCTATTGCGATTTCGCGGGGCAATCCACATCGATGTAATGAAAGTGAGGGGCCTACAACAATGACAGAACGCCCCGAGTAATCAACCCGTTTCCCAAGCAGAGTCTCACGAA